CGCCCTGCACCCACCCCCGAGTATATGCTTCAACAGGAATCACACAAGGGTGGATTGATACAATCTAAACCTCTGGTAAAATGCCCCCCGTAACCCAGCAGATAAAGTGCATTACATAGTCCGTTTTAGGGATTGGCGACTACCCATTCAGTGACTTTGGCACTGGACGTTCCCAAAATGGGTACTATCGGGTCGGGTGAATTCAATAATAGACGCCTGGTGGCATTCCAGCTTTCCTTCTCCTTTCAGGACCTATCCGAAAGAGAATCCAGTACTTCTCGGTCGGGAATATCTGAATAGGGCGAACCGCCTCGTGGATATCTTTGCTTCGAAACAAAAACAATTAGAATTAGGCTCGGTCAACTGGAATGTCTATTATCCATATAGGGGATCTTCCAATCGGGAAGATCCATCGACCTGAGACGAAGAGAAAGGTCTATCTATTTTATTTAGTTATTCAGTTAAACCAATGATTCGTTATTGGAGCAGATAGCAAAAACCATTTCATCCGACATGCGTATTTTTGATTTTCCAATGGATTTACATCTTTCATTAATGGAAATTTTTTGATGTAGTGAGTAATAGCTCTGGTTGTTCGCTGTTCAAGAATTCTTGTTTAGGCAGTTCATACCATCCATACATAGTGTTTTGATCTAAGATTTCAATTCTTCCATGTTTCAGCAGTAGCATATTCTTCCATGGAGCTAAGGTCCATGGAAGAAAGAGGTGTTTCCGCGACTCTACCGCCCAGTCAATTCCGTTCCACTTAATCCCTATTTCATGACCACATATCTTTCCGGCTAAGTAATGGGAAACCCTTCTCCTGTTACATGAATCCAATTTTCATTTCATCCGGGAAAAGCCATCTTTTTCTCAACAATGTCTTTGCCATTTGATCCAATAGCCTTCCGTTAGATAGGAACAGATTTGATAAATACTGATAACTCTCAGATGGAGTATTAGAACGGGAAAATCCAAATGAACTATTGGCTCTAAGCCATCTCTGGCGATGAATCAAGAATTCGAAGTGCTTTTCTTTCCTATTCTTGATAAACCAGCTTTGAGATAGAGATGTAATAGGATCTTGGGAAATAAAAACAATAAGCCCCTTTAACATCTCTTCATCTTCATCTGCAAAGAATTCTCGATGTAAAAACACAGAGACAGAGGGCTCATCTTGGAATAGGAAAAAGAGTGGATCCGGGGGGTCCCAAATGAATCGGCTTATTCGAAAAAAGCCTTGTTCTTTGGAAGATCTAGCTCGTGCCTGGTACTGCATGGTTCCACTCTGCAAGAACTCCGAATCCTTCTCTTGAAGCTCATCCTTCTCTTGAAGCTCATCCTTCTCTTGAAGCTCATCCTCCTCATCATCAATGAGCCCCCGCCCGGCCCAATAGGGAAATCCCAAATCATCGGGCCTTTCGATACAATCAAATAGAAAGCCCCAAGGGCGCCATATTCTAGGAGCCCAATCTATGTGATCGAAGAAATCCTCCTCTATTTCCCCTTCTTCAACCTCCGATTCGTATTTTTGATAGAGAAATCTCTGATCAACGATAGAACGAGATCCATTTTGTATCATATATAAGGGATTCCTTGGTTCGGGCCGAAGAAGGAATGTCACTCGATCATTATCAAACTGACTGTAATCTCTTTCTGTCCGCGAGTATACCATCAGAGCGCCTTCTATTTCTACTAGGCCATGAACTAGATCAGAATCATTCTCAACGAACCGATAAGAAGCGATCCTATTTTTTTCATCGGGTCCGGGTAGAGACCAAAGGTCTTGAGCGACCGATCCGGCAGAACAACTCAAAAGATAAAGAAGTATCGTTAATTTCTTCATGCTCGTTCCAAGTTCGAAGTACCATTTGTACAAATAAGGATCCCCTTCGTCACACAATTGCTTCTTTATATAGATAGATATAGGATCTATGAGGCAATTACCTAGAAGTACTTTTTGTGCAACAGCCCTTCCTATCTGATAGAAAAGGATCCCGTGATCCTGAACCGGTATTACATGGGCTCGCAAATCCCAAGTTTGTCTATGAAGAGCTAATCTAATTGTATTAGTGTCTAGAATTGATTTCTTCTGTGTAATACTAATTGATAGGGCCTCATTGGCAAGTGCTGCAAGATCTCGTGCATTGGGACCCATGGCTGTGGACCCGAATCGATTAGTATGGAACATTTTCTTTTCCAAGTGAAATCCCTTAGTATATGAAAGAGTGAAAAAGCGCTTTCGTTGTTGTGGAATAAGAAGCCTTCGTATCTTAATACATGTATTGAATCTATCCGGGGCTATTAGAGCGGGATCTACTTTTTGGGGAATATGAGTCGAAGCAATAACAAGAATATTTCTAGTAGAACATCTTTCACAATCCCTGGAGAGATAGTTCGCTAATAGACCGAGGGATAAGTCCTTCGACTCATTCATATCCAGATCATGAATGTCTGGAATCCATATTATGCAAGGAGACATTGCTTTTGCTAATTCGAA